TTCAGTTTCACCAATAAGATACGGAGACTTGCTTCACATTTGGAATTACACAAAAAAGATTTTTCATCGGAAAGAGGTCTACGAAGACTTTTGGGAAAACGTCAACGTTTGCTGGCTTATTTGGCAAAGAAAAATAGAGTACGTTATAAGAAATTAATAAGTCAGTTGGATATTCGGGAGAAGTAATTTAATCGTTCGAATTTTTTTCTTATTTTATTAGTAGTCTTATAGTAGTCTTAGATTTTGCATTTTGATGAGCCTCGTTTTGAGGAATTCATGGAATAATGAATTAAGGAAGAAAAAAGAATATGAGTCTACCGTTTACAAGAAAAGATCTAATGATAGTCAATATGGGCCCTCAACACCCATCAATGCATGGTGTTCTTCGACTGATCGTTACTCTCGATGGTGAAGATGTTGTTGATTGTGAACCCATATTAGGCTATTTACACAGAGGAATGGAAAAAATCGCAGAAAACAGAACTATTATACAATACTTGCCTTATGTAACACGGTGGGATTATTTAGCTACTATGTTTACAGAAGCAATAACGGTAAATGCACCAGAATTCTTAGAGAATATTCAAATACCTCAAAGAGCCAGCTATATTCGGGTAATTATGTTAGAATTGAGTCGTATAGCTTCTCACTTGTTATGGCTTGGGCCTTTTATGGCGGATCTCGGCGCACAGACTCCTTTTTTCTACATTTTTAGAGAGAGAGAATTGATATATGATCTATTTGAAGCTGCTACAGGTATGCGAATGATGCATAATTACTTTCGCATTGGAGGAGTAGCTGCCGATCTACCTTATGGATGGATGGATAAATGTTTAGATTTCTGTGATTACTTTTTACGAGGAGTTGTTGAATATCAACAACTTATTACACAGAATCCTATTTTTTTAGAACGAGTTGAAGGAGTAGGTTTTATTAGCGGAGAAGAAGCTGTAAATTGGGGCTTATCGGGACCAATGTTACGAGCTTCTGGAATACAATGGGATCTTCGTAAAATTGATCCTTATGAGTCTTACAATCAATTCGATTGGAAAGTCCAATGGCAAAAAGAAGGAGATTCGTTAGCTCGCTATTTAGTACGAATTGGTGAAATGAAGGAATCCATCAAAATTATTCAACAGGCTGTAGAGAAAATTCCAGGAGGCCCTTATGAGAATTTAGAAGCCCGACGCTTTAAGAAAGCAAAGAATTCGGAATGGAATGATTTTGAATATAGATTTCTTGGTAAAAAACCTTCCCCAAATTTTGAATTATCAAAGCAAGAGCTTTATGTAAGAGTAGAAGCTCCAAAAGGCGAATTAGGAATTTATCTGGTAGGAGATGACAGTCTTTTCCCCTGGAGATGGAAAATTCGTCCACCCGGTTTTATTAATTTACAAATTCTTCCCCAGCTAGTTAAAAAAATGAAATTGGCTGATATCATGACGATATTAGGTAGTATAGATATCATTATGGGGGAAGTTGACCGTTGAAATGATAATAGATAGGGTAGAGGTAGAAACTATCAATTCTTTTGCGAAATCGGAATTATTAAAAGAAGTCTATGGACTGATATGGATTCTACCTATTTTGACCCTCCTACTGGGAATCACAATAGAAGTACTTGTAATTGTGTGGTTAGAAAGAGAAATATCCGCATCGATACAACAACGTATTGGTCCTGAATATGCCGGCCCCCTAGGACTGCTTCAAGCTATAGCAGATGGAACTAAGCTGATTTTTAAAGAGGATATCCTCCCATCCCGGGGAGAGATTCCTTTATTTAGCATTGGACCCTCTATAGCAGTCATATCCGTTTTATTAAGTTTTTTAGTTATCCCTTTTGGATATCATTTTGTTTTAGCTGATCTTAGTATTGGTGTTTTTTTATGGATTGCCATTTCAAGTATTGCTCCTATTGGTCTTCTTATGGCAGGATATAGCTCAAATAATAAATATTCTTTTTCAGGTGGTCTACGAGCAGCTGCTCAATCTATTAGTTATGAAATACCATTAACTTTTTGTGTGCTAGCAATATCTCTACGTGTGATTCGTTAAAAAAAGAGCTTTTCCTCTAAAATCCATTGAATACTTATCTTCCTTTTCTTATTCTGTATTCAGGTCGGAAAGTTAAACTAGATAGCTATATGAGTGAAACAAAACAGCTTATTAATTTGTAGTAAAAATAAAAAATCTCATTTCCTATGTACAAGAAAAAGTTGAAGTAAACATAAGCAGTGTAAACTCTTTACCCCAAGATTGAGATTGTTTGATTAGTCATCATATCTTGAAGCGGGCAAGAATAAAGGATTCGCGATATGGAATTTCATTACTAGAATATTTTTAGTTATTACTAGAACTTATAACCATATAAAAGAATCCATAAAAAGTTAGTGAGGGATTAGGAACACTAAAGTACATGAAGGATTAGTAATGAGAGAATCTAAATCATTAGACATTTTTCCTCATAAAAGGAATCATAATAAGGACTTGAAATTGGTGGAAATGATCAAGTAGTACTTTCTTCGGATTCCGATCCAGAGTATATTCCCATTCACTTGTTAAGGAAATAGCTATCAAGAACGAATTAACCCTTTATTTCTTTTTTCTTTTTAAGTATCCCTTTTCCCGGGAAAGAAGACTAGGACAAAAGATATGGAATGCAATACAAAAAAAGATCTTTATTTATTCTTTCTTTTATCTATATTCATACAGATTTGTCATGAACTAATATCCAATTCTTTTCATTTATTAATTGCTATAACGAGTGTTTTATTCCAATATTAAGTTATTACTGAACAAGAAAAAACTGTCATTTTATTATATAAAGGATAAGATCAATTCGGAAGCGCTTTTTTATTATTTTAGCAGACGGAATTGCTTTGGTCTAATTTAGGACTTTCCAATCAATTTTCTATCTACGCCGGGGGGATAAGATCGAAAAGAAATAATCCTTTTTTCTGATCATAGAGGAGCCGTATGAAGCTAAGGTTTCATGTACGGTTTTGGAATAGCGGTGGGAACTGTGATGTTATCATCGACTATGATTATCTAACAGTTCAAGTACGGTTGATATAGTTGAAGCACAGTCAAAATATGGTTTTTTTGGATGGAATCTTTGGCGTCAGCCTATAGGTTTTCTAGTTTTTCTAATTTCTTCTTTAGCAGAATGCGAAAGATTACCCTTTGATTTACCAGAAGCAGAGGAAGAATTAGTAGCGGGTTATCAAACCGAATATTCCGGTATTAAATATGGTTTATTTTATCTTGCTTCTTACCTAAATTTATTAGTTTCCTCTTTATTTGTAACTGTTCTCTACTTAGGCGGGTGGAATTTTTCTATTCCCTATATATCCTTTTTTGAATTTTTCCAAATGAATAAAATTGTGGGAATTTTGGAAATGATAATGGGTATCCTTATTACATTAACTAAAGCTTTTTTATTTCTCTTCATTTCTATCACAATAAGATGGACTTTACCCCGGATGAGAATGGATCAGTTATTAAATCTTGGATGGAAATTTCTTTTACCTATTTCTCTGGGCAATCTCTTATTAACAACTTCTTCCCAACTAGTTTCACTATAAATAAGATAATACAATAACAGTAAGAATATCTTCAACACAAAAGTTCTCTCAAACAAGAGAAAGAAACATACCTTTTTCATAGATATTTAGAATATGTTCCCTATGATAACTGGGTTCATTAGTTATGGTCAACAAACAATACGTGCCGCAAGATACATCGGTCAAGGTTTCATAATTACTTTATCCCACACAAATCGTTTACCTATAACGATTCATTACCCTTATGAAAAATCAATTACATCAGAGCGTTTCCGCGGGCGAATACACTTTGAATTTGATAAATGTATTGCTTGTGAAGTATGTGTTCGTGTATGCCCAATAGATCTACCCCTTGTGGATTGGAGATTTGAAAAGGATATTAAAAAGAAACAATTGCTTAATTATAGTATTGATTTCGGAGTTTGTATATTTTGTGGTAACTGTGTTGAATATTGTCCGACAAACTGTTTATCAATGACTGAAGAATATGAACTTTCTACTTATGATCGTCATGAATTGAATTACAATCAAATTGCTTTGAGTCGGTTACCAGTCTCCATAATGGGAGATTACACAATTCAAACAATTAGGAATTCGCCTCAAAGTAAAATAGACGAAGAAAAATCTTGGAATTCAAGAACGATTACTGATTACTAGGTACTAGGATTTTTTTGTTAGAAAAATCCAATAGTTTTTTACTAACTATAAAGAAAAATGAATAACTACTGCTTATTACGAATTATTCATGATTTAAAATGAGAGTAGATTTTCATGATGTGATTTCTAACTATACAATTTTTATATAAATATCCTAATCCCTTTTTCTTTTCTTGAATCTTTTAGTTTTAGTCAGTTCATGAAAAATTTTATACTATTAATTTCTTCTTATCCATAATGGATTTACCTGGACCAATACATGAGATTCTTGTGCTATTTGGGGGATTTGTTCTTCTACTAGGGGGTCTAGGAGTAGTATTACTTACCAACCCAATTTATTCTGCCTTTTCGCTGGGATTAGTTCTTGTTTGTATATCCTTATTCTATTTTTTATTGAATTCCTACTTTGTAGCTGTCGCACAACTTCTTATTTATGTGGGAGCCATAAATGTTTTGATCATATTTGCTGTAATGTTTGTAAATGGCTCAGAGTGGTCTAAAGATAAGAATTATTGGACTATTGGAGATGGGTTTACTTCACTCGTTTCTATAACTATTCCTTTTTCACTAATGACTACTATCCCAGATACGTCATGGTATGGAATTCTTTGGACTACAAGATCAAACCAAATAGTAGAACAGGGTCTCATAAATAACGTTCAACAAATTGGGATTCATTTAGCAACCGATTTTTATCTTCCGTTTGAACTCATTTCCCTAATTCTTCTAGTTTCTTTAATAGGTGCAATTACTATGGCTAGACAATAATAAATTCTTAGAATTTCAAATCTAAAAAAATAACTAAAGAATAAAACAATTTTGATTTAGTAAAATCCATCTACTGTCAACACAACAAATACTTTCTTTTCTCTTTTGTTGCGTAATTGTTCTATTCTAATTAATTGAATCGGTTCAATTCTTGTCCTCATATTGAAATGAATCGAGATTGATAAGGAGTTAGTTAATGATGTTTGAGCATGTACTTTTTTTGAGTGTCTATTTATTTTCGATTGGTATCTATGGATTGATTACAAGCCGAAACATGGTTAGAGCTCTAATATGTCTTGAACTTATACTGAATTCAATTAATCTAAATCTCGTAACATTTTCTGCTCTATTTGACAGTCGCCAATTAAAAGGAGACATTTTCGCAATTTTTGTTATAGCCCTTGCGGCGGCTGAAGCAGCTATTGGACTATCCATTCTTTCTTCCATCCATCGTAACAGGAAATCAACTCGTATCAATCAATCAAATTTTTTGAATAATTAGACATAGAATTCTCTAAACAACGGCACATATATAATAATATGGAACATTAAGATTAATAAAATTCGAGTCTTCTTTTCTTATTTTTATTTGAGAATACCCATTTTTGAAGTAGGTTATTTCAAAGTATTCTTTTTTACTTATTGAATTTTGCATTTTTGCAATTCATTGATATTGCAATATTCAAATTGCAATAATTTATATTGCAAAGATAATAGCTAATTTATTGGCTAATTCGAATTAGTATGTAAAATTCGTATAATTATGACTGTTGAAGCCTTAAATTCAAGTCTCTTGGCTCTTTTCACGCTTTCTCACAAACAGATTAAGAAATATATTGCATTATTTAGTTTTGGATAAACCATTGCTTCGTCTGGTGTCTATAATACATATAACTTATATAGTACTAATTTCATTTTTACCAGATCGAAAATTGTTATGTTGAAAAGGAAAATTTCTAGATCCAATGTCACATTCTGTAAAAATTTATGATACATGTATAGGATGCACTCAATGTGTACGAGCTTGTCCAACAGATGTATTAGAAATGATACCTTGGGATGGATGTAAAGCTAAGCAAATTGCTTCTGCGCCGAGAACCGAAGATTGTGTGGGTTGTAAGAGATGCGAATCTGCCTGCCCAACAGATTTTTTAAGTGTCCGCGTTTATTTAGGGCCTGAAACAACCCGCAGCATGGCTCTATCTTATTGATACGTTACAAAAAACTCCACTTGAATCGTCTGATTCCTCTTTACCGAAGAAGCCTGTGCTCAAAATAATCGAGCATGGGCTTTTCTGGTCAAAACGTATCTTGTCTTTATTACTTTATCATGAGTTATTTTCCTTGGTTAACAATACTTGTTGTTTTGCCGATATTTGCAGGTTCATTAATTTTCTTTTTACCCCATAAAGGAAACAAAATCGTTAGGTGGTATACTATATCTATTTGTTTATTAGAATTCCTTCTAATGACTTATGCATTCTGTTATCATTTCCAATTAGAGGATCCCTTAATGCAATTAAGGGAGGATTCTAAATGGATAGATGTTTTTGATTTCCACTGGAGATTGGGAATCGATGGACTTTCATTAGGATCTATTTTATTGACAGGATTTATCACTACTTTAGCTACTTTAGCGGCTTGGCCAATTACCCGGAATTCGCGATTATTCTATTTCCTGATGCTAGCAATGTATAGCGGTCAAATAGGATTATTTTCTTCACGAGACCTTTTACTTTTTTTTATCATGTGGGAGTTAGAATTAATTCCTGTTTACTTACTTTTATCCATGTGGGGGGGAAAAAGGCGTCTATATTCAGCTACCAAGTTTATTTTGTATACTGCAGGCGGTTCCATTTTTTTCTTAATCGGAGTTCTGGGTATGGGCTTATATGGTTCCAACGAACCAACATTAGACTTGGAACGATTGATTAATCAATCATACCCTGCAACATTGGAAATACTACTTTATTTTGGCTTCCTTATTGCTTATGCTGTCAAATTGCCGATTATACCTCTACATACGTGGTTACCAGATACCCACGGGGAAGCACATTACAGTACATGTATGCTTTTAGCGGGAATCCTATTAAAGATGGGAGCATATGGATTGATTCGGATCAATATGGAATTGTTACCTCATGCTCATTATCTATTTTCCCCCTGGTTGGTAATAATAGGAGCGGTGCAAATAATCTATGCAGCTTCAACTTCTCTTGGTCAACGAAATTTCAAAAAAAGAATAGCCTACTCCTCCGTATCTCACATGGGTTTCATAATTATAGGAATTGGTTCCATAACCAACATTGGACTAAATGGAGCTATTTTACAAATATTATCCCATGGATTTATTGGTGCTACACTATTTTTCTTGGCAGGAACGGCTTGTGATAGAATGCGTCTTGTTTATCTCGAAGAACTGGGAGGGATATCTATACCAATGCCAAAAATGTTTACTATGTTTAGTAGCTTTTCAATGGCTTCTCTTGCCTTACCAGGAATGAGCGGTTTTGTTGCAGAATTAGTAGTATTTTTTGGACTAATTACTAGTCCAAAATTTATGTTAATGCCAAAAATGCTAATTACTTTTGTAATGGGAATTGGAATGATATTAACTCCTATTTATTTATTATCTATGTTACGCCAGATGTTCTATGGATACAAGTTATTTCATGTTCCAAACGCAAATTTTGTGGATTCTGGACCACGAGAACTCTTTCTTTTAATCTGTATCTTTTTACCAGTAATAGGAATTGGTATTTATCCAGATTTTGTTCTCTCGCTATCCGTTGACAGGGTAGAGGCTCTCTTATCCAATTATTATCCTAAATAGGATTTTCTTTTTTTAACTAGTCCGCTCTATATTTCATAATGGAAAAACCAAAAAATTCCGAAAAAAGTAAAAAAGTCTAATTAGATCTATTTTGAATTTTTGGGAACCCCTTTGAACGTCTTTTCAAAGGGGTTCTCAAATCAAACAAAAATGGGAAAAAACCTTCATTTTATGAATGTTTTATGTTATCTAATTATTTAGATGGTAATGTAAATGAACCATAACTATGTAAACCTATTCCTAAAAGATTGATACCAAAATAGCAGACCCAAATTATAAGAAATCCTATCGAAGCTACAAATGCAGAATTCGTACCCTTCCAGTTTGGATTTGTTCTACTATGTAAATAAATTGCAAATATGGTCCAGGTAATAAATGCCCAGGTTTCCTTAGGATCCCAATTCCAATAGGATCCCCACGCCTCATTAGCCCATACTGCTCCACAAAGAATACCTATGGTTAAAAGGGTAAACCCTAGACTAATAACACGATAACTCCAAGAATCCAAACGTTCAGTTAATTGATATTTGTAATAATTTGGAAATGAAGGAAAAGAGGTGTTTTTTAAGGTACTTCTTTTTGCATAGAAATATTCAATCTCACTAAATAAAAATGTTTTAAGTAATTTTTTTTTTTTCTTTTTAGAAAAGAAATCGAAATTCTTTCGAAATCTAATGATTAGAAGAGCGGCGGATAATAAGGATCCGCACAAAAGAGTTGCATAGCTTAGTAACATCATACTGACATGCATCATTAACCACTGAGATTGGAGAGCAGGTACTAGTATTGTAGATTGATGCATTTCAGTTAAAAGACCTGACGTAGCAAAGCCTTGCGTTAAAATAGTACTTGGCGTAGTTATTGCGCTTAAATCATTTTTAGAGTTCTGTATCTTAGGAATAGTATGAAGAATATACAGAGCCCATGAAAGGAAGATCAATGACTCATATAAATTACTTAATGGAAAATGCCCCGAAGAAATCCAACGAGAAACTAAGAATCCTGTTATAGAGAAAAAAGTAGCTATCATTCCTTTTTCTGACGAATCACGTAATCCCCTAAGTTCACGAACTAATAAGGTTATCAAATGAATCGTAATCACAATTGAAATAGTTGAGAAAGAGATATGAGTTAGTATATGTTCTAAAGTTGCAAATAGCATAAGGAGAAGGTCCCATTACAAAATTGGAAATTTCGAATTGAATCCATTTTCTAATCTATTGTATTCTTTTTCGAGAATGCCGCCACTCGGACTCGAACCGAGATGCTTGAGCACTGCTTCCTAAGAGCAGCGTGTCTACCAATTTCACCATGGCGGCTAACTTGAAATAATAGTTAACTTAAAAGAATAATAGTTATTTTCTCTCGAATCGTCGAGATTGGGAGAATCCATAGAATTTAGGAAAATTAGAATTTCATCATTAAATACAAAGAGTTTTGTATTTTGAAAAGTTTCTAGAGTCAAAGCCTTTACGTTCTTATTAATATGATTTACCAGTCCTAAACCGATTTTTTTGTGAATTTTGGATAAGATAGGGAGAAATTGGAAATCCTATTGCAAGAATACTCTACTTTTGATAATGGAATCCTCATAAAAAAAAGGAGGATTCCATTATCAAAAGTTCTTTGATAGGAAAAAAGAATACTGAGGACACAATATACCAAAACTTTTGTTCTATATAACAGAATAACAGAGGGATTAGTTCTAAGAATATTGTACCCAAGAATTCGACACATAAAAGTACATTCATTAATTAATCCAAATTATTCATTCATATTAAATAATTGGAATTTCTTTGAGATCGGTCAATTCAGATTATTCCAAAACCTGATTATTTGTTTGTTACCCAGAAAAACCTTTTGGTTTTGGATGCTCGTTGCCGCTCCAAAATGATCTTGATTTTGCTAAGGAATAAGATTGTACTATGGAAAAATAAGTTTTTTTCTTCCAAATATTTTTACGAATACGCTTTTTTGACATCGAAGTACGTTTTTTTGGAACTGCCATTCAAAAGAGAAATTAATTTTTTCTAGTTGTATGTGAAAGACATCTATTGCCGCAAATCAATCCTTCTTTCTGTTTTTTCTTAGTATTTATACTTAGATACTGAAAGATAATGAAATTTGAAATTATTTTTTACTTCATTTTGTCTAATGTGGATAAGACAAGAGTTTTTCGCGTATTTTTCATATATATTTTAGACTTTGTTTTAATAATATACAATATATACAAAGATATATTATATACAAAGGTTTTCTATTTAAATCAATTTATATATCAAATATACTCCATATATAAATCTAAGGTATGGGGGATAAGCCCTCATATAATATGGGGAGAAAAAACGAAGGTAAAATTCAAATAGTTAATTAAGTTGAGAAGATATTCAAGAATTGAATTCCAGTCAAAATATCAAAATAAAAAAAATAATTAGTCTCTTAAACAAGACATTCTTCTAAAACTTAGATAATTCTATTCATTAGGATTTCTATTTTATATGAAGTAAAGAATATTCGAGAATTTCCCATAAATATAAAATTCAAATATAGTATAGTTGAAATTCAATCAATCAGTTACGAAATAAGAGAGCTATTTCATTTTAACAGAAAGAAAAAAAAAAGAATAGGAATAGAAAGTAAACTGATTCAATCTTTTTTTGTATTTTAATAAATATCTTTTTTTATCTAATAACTAAATAACGAAATTCTTTGATTAACTTTTTTAATTTAAGGAACTAAACCCATTCTGAATTTTTGAATATTTCAATGAGACAAATTTGGAAAAAATAAGAATTCCAGTATTTTTTCTTATTCTTATTTTGTTTTTTAATTCCTTCAGAAAGAAATAAGAATAGGTTTGGTGAATCGGAAACAATTTTATAGAAAAAAAGAACTATAAATTTCAACTAAAAATTGCTATTTCTTTTCTTATGGAACATACATATCAATATGCCTGGGTAATCCCTCTTCTCCCACTTCCAGTTATTATGTTAATGGGGTTGGGGCTTTTTCTTATTCCGACAGCAACAAAAAATCTTCGTCGCATATGGGCTTTTCCTAGTGTTTTACTCTTAAGTATAGCTCTGGTATTCTCAGTTCACCTGTCTATTCAACAAATAAAAGGGAGTTCTATCTATCAATATTTATGGTCTTGGACCATCAATAATGATTTTTCCTTAGAATTTGGATACTTGATCGACCCCCTTACTTCTATTATGTTAATACTAATTACTACTGTAGGAATCTTGGTTCTTATTTATAGTGACGATTATATGTCTCACGATGAGGGATATTTGAGATTTTTCATTTATATAAGTTTTTTTAATACTTCCATGTTGGGATTGGTTACTAGTTCCAATTTGATACAAATTTATTTTTTTTGGGAACTTGTGGGAATGTGTTCCTATTTATTGATAGGCTTTTGGTTTACACGACCAATTGCAGCGAGTGCTTGTCAAAAAGCTTTTGTAACTAATCGTGTAGGCGATTTTGGTTTGTTATTAGGAATTTTAGGTTTTTTTTGGATAACAGGTAGTTTAGAGTTTCGGGATTTGTTCAAAATAGCTAATAACTGGATTCCTAATAATGGGATTAATTCATTACTTACTATTTTGTGTGCTTTTTTATTATTTCTCGGTGCAGTTGCAAAATCTGCACAATTCCCTCTTCACGTATGGTTACCCGATGCTATGGAAGGACCCACTCCCATTTCGGCTCTTATACACGCAGCAACTATGGTTGCTGCGGGGATTTTTCTTCTAGCTCGACTTCTTCCTCTTTTCATATCCATACCTTTCATAATGAGTTTCATTTCCTTAGTAGGTACAATAACACTTTTCTTAGGAGCGACTTTAGCTCTTGCTCAGAGAGATATTAAAAGAAGCTTAGCCTATTCTACAATGTCTCAATTGGGTTATATGATGTTAGCTCTCGGTATAGGTTCTTATCAAGCAGCTTTATTCCATTTGATTACTCATGCTTATTCGAAAGCTTTATTGTTCTTGGGATCCGGATCCATTATTCATTCAATGGAACCTCTTGTTGGATATTCACCAGAAAAAAGTCAAAATATGGTTCTTATGGGTGGTTTAAAAAAATATGTTCCTATTACAAGAACGACTTTTTTATTGGGTACACTTTCTCTTTGTGGTATTCCACCTCTTGCTTGCTTCTGGTCCAAAGATGAAATCCTTAGTAATAGTTGGTTGTATTCACCTTTTTTTGGAATAATAGCTTCTTTTACTGCAGGATTAACTGCATTTTATATGTTTCGAATATATTTACTTACTTTTGATGGGTATTTGCGTGTTTATTTTCAAAATTACAGTAGTACTAAAGAAGGTTCGTTGCATTCAATATCCTTATGGGGAAAAAGCATACCCAAAGGAGTCAATAGAGATTTTGTTTTATCAACAATGAAGAGTGGAGTTTCTTTTTTTTCCCAAAATATACCCCCAATTCCTGGTAATACAAGAAATAGAATAGGATTCTTTAGTACTTCCTTTGGAGCTAAAAATACTTTTGTCTATCCTCGCGAAACTGGAAATACTATGCTATTTCCTCTTCTTATATTACTGCTTTTTACTTTGTTCATTGGATCCATAGGAATCCATTTTGATAATGGAGTAATGGATAATGGAACATCGGAGTTAACCATATTATCAAAGTGGTTAACCCCTTCAATAAGCTTTTTCCAGGAAAGTTCTAATTCTTCTATAAATTCATATGAATTTCTCACTAATGCAATTTCTTCTGTAAGTTTAGCTATTTTTGGTCTATTCATAGCATATATATGCTATGGGTCCGCTTATTCTTTTTTTCAGAATTTGAATTTTAAAAATTCCCTTGTAAAAGGGAATCCCAAAAAGAACTTTTTGGATCAAGTAAAAAAAAAGGTATACAGCTGGTCATATAATCGTGGTTATATAGATGTTTTCTATACTAGGTTCTTTATCCTGGGTATAAGAAGATTTGCCGAACTAACGCATTTTTTTGATAAAGGTGTCATTGATGGAATTATCAATGGAGTGGGTCTTGCTGGTTTTTGTATAGGAGAAGAGGTTAAATATGTGGGGGGAGGGCGAATATCGTCTTATCTATTCTTTTTTTTATGTTATGTCTCCTTGTTCTTATTCTTTTTTCTTCCTTAATTCATTATTCCATGAATTCCTCAAAACGAGGCTCATCAAAATGCAAAATCTAAGACTACTATAAGACTACTAATAAAATAAGAAAAAAATTCGAACGATTAAATTACTTCTCCCGAATATCCAACTGACTTATTAATTTCTTATAACGTACTCTATTTTTCTTTGCCAAATAAGCCAGCAAACGTTGACGTTTTCCCAAAAGTCTTCGTAGACCTCTTTCCGATGAAAAATCTTTTTTGTGTAATTCCAAATGTGAAGCAAGTCTCCGTATCTTATTGGTGAAACTGAATACTTGAAATTCAACAGAACCCCTGTTTTCTTGTTTTTCTTCTTTAACCATAAATCAAAAAATTTTTCTACCTCCTTTCTTTTTCATGTATTTTTCTGATCAGGAAAAATAAAAAATTATGTCAGTTATTTTTAAGTTATTCGAATCTCGTACACACAAAAATTTGCAATTATTCATCTACTGCTGGAATCTATAATTTGGATTTATTTTATCGATGCAAATTGGATTTGGATAGAAGGGTACATTCTTTTATTTTAGATAGAAGAAATGTTTCTTCTATCTAAAATAAAAGAATTTTGCTGATTTATTTATTGCTATATCCAATTTATAGAATTGATACACCATTTAATTGATATCATTTAGCAAAATGAAACACAGCATATGCATCCATCTTTCGGCTCGAGAATTTCACGGGAGAGAGATATAGTATAAGAAATAGGCTATTAAGTAACTCTAAATGAATTGTGGATACATCTGTATCCTTAACATACTGAAACGACTGCCATTATTCGTATCAAAGCAATAGCGATTCATAAAAGCTAAATCTTGTAATCAATGGTGGGCCAATAATGAATTTTTTTGCATATGTATTAAGACGCTTGGTCTGATTTCGAAATTGTCCAGAGTTTTTTATGTTGTTTTCATTGCAAAATGATGGATCTCCTTCCGTAACTTTCCAATTACGAGTACGAGAATTGAAAGACATGAAAATTCTCAATTCTCTACAGCGTCTAGGAGATAGATAGAATATTTTCAGGAACAAGAAAATCAGAAGAATCTTTTTCTCTATTCACTACCATTCCGCGTCTTCGACTTCTATTAGTTTCTTTTCTTCTTTAATGCAATAGCTATAGTTTGATATAGAATCCATTTCTCAAAGTAATGGAAACCTTTCTCTTATAGGAAATGGTTCGAAAATCGCTATTCCACCTTTTAGGTTTAGGTATCGTGAAAAGTGATACCTGTGAAGATCGTGCATTTCAGTCACATTCAGATCCGTTTTTCGAGTTCATGATATAACCAAATTGGATGGATCTTCCACCCGTTTAGCTAAGAAAGAATAGATGCGGAGGTGGATAATAGATCGATATGAAGATCATGAGCTGCCCCATAATGAAACCACCAGTAGTCGCGAATATCTCCTTCTTCCCTAACCCAAGATTGGAGAAAGAAGATCTAAGAGGGATCTATGTAGAATGTGGTCAGAAATCCATAATAGAGTCCGACCACAACGACCGAATTAATTATCCTCATCGAGAAACTTAGACTACTAAGTAGAAAAGATTTGAAAATCATGGCATGGGTCTCCTTTTTTCTTTCTTTAGAGTTTTCTATATGCACAATTTCTCGATGTTTCGATGAGAATTTCTTGACTTTCCATATATAGAAAGAGATAGACTATAAATGGCATCTCTTATGTCAATAAGACCAAAGGGATGGATATTAAATGATAGGAAGTGCTAGGAAGTGAAATAGAATGAAATAGAGCCACTTTGGACTTCCCTATGAAATGAGGCATGGAACGGAGCCACTACGAAGAAATTCTGGGAGTTACGAAAGAAGCTTCGGACTCATATTGTTCATGGGTTGAGAGCGGGAGTTGAACTCTAGGAGGTCGAATCTCCCCTTGTTCCTCAGTAGCTCAGTGGTAGAGCGGTCGGCTGTTAACCGACTGGTCGTAGGTTCGAATCCTACTTGGGGAGATTTGATTCATTCTTTAATGTAAGAATAAAGAATAGA